AATCTTCATTATCTAATCGAACCCGGAACATGCCATTGGGAAGTGATTCAGTAATTAAACCTTCATGAATCCATTTTTGTTCTTTCATTCCAGGTAAAGTCCCCCTGAAGTATCAACTAATGGAGAAGAAAGGATATTAGCCAACCGATCCTCTTTCTCTTTTTTACAATTCCAAAAAGGAACAGGTTTCAGATTCCATTTGGATAGTAAAAGGATTACCATATATAACACAAAATTTCTCCCCCGATTCCTTCTAGCCGAGCCTCCCGGTCTGTCATTATACCTCGAGAAGTAGAAAGAATTATAATTCCCATCCCACCTAAAATTCTAGGAATTCGTTGAGAGTTGAAATAGATTCGTAAACCCGGCCGACTAATCTGTTTTAAATTTAAAACTTTTCTATAGGGTCTTTTCCTATTCCTTCTATGTCTCAGGGTTAAAACCAAAAAACATTTGTTTTTTTCTCGATGCTTTCGTACGTTTTCGATAAAACCTTCTCGAAAGAGTATTTTAACAATATTTTCGGTAATATTAGTGGATGCTATGCGAACAACTCTTTTCCTATCCATATCAGCATTTCGTATAGAGGTTATTATCTCAGCAATAGTGTCTCTACCCATGATGAATTAAGATGAGTGGTGCTTTCAAATTGGATATAATCAACATGTTTTTTTGTTTTTATTGGTTTCGAAATATAAATTTTTCAAGGTGTATATGTGAGACACAATACTACGAATTAATTTCGTTCTTAATTGATTTCGGTCAAATAAATCAAAGATGTCACGATCTTATTTTATAATACCTCGGGAGCTAGTGAAACTATTTTAGTAAAATTTAATTGTCTTAATTCCCGGGGAATTGCACCAAAAATTCGAGTTCCTTTTGGATTTCCTTCTTGATCAATTACAACTGCAGCATTATCATCATATCGTATTATCATACCGCTGTCACGTTTAAGTTCTTTACAGGTACGAACAATTACAGCTCTGACTACTTCTGATTTTTTTAGGGGCATATTTGGTACTGCTTCTTTGATCACAGCAACAATAATGTCGCCAATATGGGCATATCTACGATTACTAGCTCCTATGATTCGAATACACATCAATTCTCGAGCCCCGCTGTTATCCGCTACATTCAAATGGGTCTGGGGTTGAATCATATCAATTTTTTGGTCTATTCAAAAGATGAAGAAAAAAAAAGAGATATTGTTTGTCCAAAAAAAGAAACTCGCGGTTTTGTTTCATTCCCAAAACTCATTTCTATTGGTTCAACCTTTTTAGACCGAACTAATAAATTGAGTTCGTATAGGCATTTTGGATGCTGCTATTAAAATAGCCCTTCTAGCGATATTTTCACTTACTCCACCCATTTCATATAATATTCGTCCCGGTTTAACAACAGTTACCCAATATTCAGGGGATCCTTTCCCCGAACCCATACGTGTTTCAGCAGGTCTTACTGTAACTGGTTTGTCTGGAAATAGACGGACCCATATTTTTCCACCACGGCGTGCATTTCGTGTCATTGCTCGTCGACCCGCTTCGATTTGTCTAGATGTTATCCAAGCGGGTTCAAGTGCCTGAAGAGCATATTTACCAAAACAAATATGATTACCTCGATAAGATATTCCCTTCATTCTTCCTCTATGTTGTTTACGGAATCTAGTTCTTTTGGGGTTATAGTTGATAGTTGTTTCGGAATTCCATCTCTACTACAGAACTGGACATGAGAGTTTCTTCTCATTCAGCTCCTTGCGAAAAAAGGATTCAAAGTGGAATTTCAAAAAATTTGAATATCTATTCAAACGTTTTTCCAAAAAATTTGGACATAATTGTTTTTCGAACATTCTAATTCCATTTAGAGTATAAAAGAAATCTTTAGTTTATTTTGTCCTTTATCCAAGCTTACCAAGTCAAAGAAAAAAGGTTTTCGCGAGCGAATATTTACTCTTGCAATCTCTATATTCAGTCGTAGTACTTGTTCGTGACTTCTCCGAATAGAGGAATTTTTGGGGGGTTCATTTCGCCATCCCTACTAGTGAATGAGTAAGATTCCTTTGTTCAATAAAATCTTTTGCATTCAAAGGTTCCATCGTTCTCACCATTTCGTACTTAAATGGTTAGGTCAGAATCATACAACGGAGCTCATAACACAATTTATTCTTGAGTCAACCTTCTTAGTCTTTATTGGCTCGAAGCTCTTGATTTTTTTCTTAGTTCTTATCAATTCGAAATTTCGAATTGATAAATAAATTGTATAATTATATATTAATATTAGTATTGTATTTATTATATTTTATTTTTATTTTGAATTCTTAGAAGCGTATCATATTATATCATATTATCATATACTTATAACATATATATCATATATATAATAAAAATAAGTAAAAAAATGCCTATATATAGTATATATAGAATATAGTATATAGAGTATAAAAGGATTTATTTACTATTTCATTATATTATGGATATGGATGAATAAATTCAGTATTGAT